ATCTAAGATAAGATATGAACCAACTTAAAAAAATCTACCCATACCATCTATGTCAGCTTTTTGTCTGAATACATTCAAAACGACTCGCTTTCTAGATGATCCCTCTAGAAGAAGGCGATTATAAAAATCTTTCTAGTTACTTCGTTCTCTATTTCTATTTGTTTGAAAGGATCCGAAAAGGAAAAATATTTTGTTTCCACCGAGCTAAAATAATATGGCGATGTCTCTAGTAAACTAAAGTCATCATTTAATAGCTATTTTGCTTCAATTTTGTCTCTACAAATCAAAACAAAAGTTGAAGATTTAGTTACGATTAGAAATCTACTTTTATATCTTCATCCATGGACCCTTTACTCATACTCAGTCAATTGGAAGTATTGATCCAATTTAAAAATTTTGTTTCGCAATTTAATAATCCAATCTTTCAATTTTTAGGTGACCTTTGGATATAAAGCGCGAAAATTTAGATTTTTCCCCGAATGTGTTATTGAGAGGTAACGGATTAAATCCCCTTAAGAAATAAAGTTTTTGGTCGGAATATGAATTAAACCGAAATACCCCTTAACTATTAAGGGGGTTAATAGAACGAATCACACTTTTACCACTAAACTATACCCGCTACAATGCCATTATTATATACAAAAGGGCCTTTTGTCGAACAGGGGAATTGGGCGTAATCAAAGCAAGATAGGATCATAAAAAAATCATGAAAATTAGAGTGATAACGTTTTGCATGGGGGTTTTAAATTTTATGAGATTCGGAGACGAGGGCTTATTTAAATAACTAAATACCAAGTTCTATCCTTTCTTTTGCTGTAAGAGTGTTGCTAGATACGGCTCACCAAAATCGCTCAAATCATAACATAAAAATGCATTGTGTAAGCTTTCATTTTCTTTATTCCAGAAAGGCAGTCAAGTAACTAAAAAATAACGAAAAAATAATACGAAACGGTACTTTTATATAAGAAGTTATATTTTATATAATAAGTTATATAAAGTTATCTAGTAAGTATGGAAATAGTCCTTCTTCTTTTTGGTCTTGCTTTAATATATTAATATATATTGTAAGCATTTTTGTTTTCAAATCAGATAAATTGAGCTAGAATTCGCTGGAACAAAAAAGGGCCCGGCTGGGTAGTGACCGGGCCGGGCCGTGTAAAAAGGCCCTTCGAAGAAAATCAAAGCAAGGAGGTCCTCTTTCTTTATCTTTCTATTTATTTTTCTTTGTATTAGATCTTTTGAGTCTTTACTTTATCTAAACGGAATTGATAAGAAAAGTTTTACATATCTATATAATAAACATAAAGAAGGAGAAAGAAAGACTTTTTTGAATCCTTACGTCATGTGGAATGTAACATATTCATATATATAATTATCTTTTTCAATTGGGAGAGATGGCTGAGTGGACGAAAGCGGCGGATTGCTAATCCGTTGTACGAGTTATTCGTACCGAGGGTTCGAATCCCTCTCTTTCCGTTTTCTTTCAAATTTCGCAAACCCTTTTTCCTAGTTAAACGTGTGGAATAGATAAAAAAAAAAAAATACTAAAAAAATTAAAAAATCAAGCTAGAAAAACAAAAAAAAACCTTTTATTTTATTAGTTTTATTATTCTTCACGTCTAGGATTACGTCCTGGGTCATTAGATAGAAATCCAAAGATGAAGAGAGAAACAAAGAATATTACTACTGTGTAAACGAAAAGTTTGAGAGTAAGCATTACACAATCTCCAAGAGCATTTTTTGTAAAAAAAAAAAAAAAACAAGAAAAGAGAATAGATCGTCCGTTTTTATACCACATATTATATTCTATTTTGACACCAAGAAATGAAGTCCTTTCTAGAACTAGAAAATAATTGTAATCAATTCAAATTCATTTGAAATAAGAGTCTTTGATTCCCCAAAATGACTTTCATGCCCACAATTAGATAATTAGATATTGGTGGGGTGCCCTAACCCGATATAAAATATAAATAAGGCCTTTCACTGGAAAAAGGGTCAGAATGGGGAAATGGGGCGAGCCGGATTTGATTTATCGCGGCTATCCAATAATTTCAATGTTTGAATCGAAGGTTGATACTGTTAAAGACTTATTTGATCTTATCAATTGTTATAATTTTTTTCGAAGAAATCATGAATTTTCTAGGATAGTATTAAGTATTTTATCGAAAACTTACAGCAGCTTGCCAAACAAAGGCTAAAAGAAAAAAGAACACGGGTATGACCGGCATAACATCTACGATTGGATTCAAAAAAGCATAGGCCTCGGGCAATTTGGCGAAGAAAAGAGTACTCGTATAAAGGGCAGAATTAAGACAGATGCAGATCAAACTAAAGATATTAAGCATAACAGACATTTTGTTCTTGGAGATAATTGCAATTTGATTGAGTTCTTGCGATAAGGAAAAATGAAGAAAGTAAGGTAGACAAAAAAATCCTTCTTTTTCTTTCAATCTGCCCAATCAAAAATACTTCAATTCTCAAAGGAGAATAGAATAAATAATATTTTCATCTAATATTTTAATGGAATTATATGTAATGATCAATAAAGTCAGCCGAATTCTATAGCTACACGTGTCCAATTCCTAGCACGAACCTAGAATCTATATTATTTGATTAATAAAATTTTGATCGAGATATTTGGATTACAGTTGACAAACATGAATAAATGTCATATAATGTTTATATAATAAATAGAAAGAGATAGACTAGAAACGATATCTGTTATGTCAATGACATCAAAAGGATATTAAATGAATGGAACTGGGATATGGATGGAATATAATCAAAAAGATATTTTTGAGTGAATAAAACTAAAAACGGGGGCGTGCCCGAGCCGGTAAGTCAACGGGCATTTGATACCAAATACGGAGGGTCGAGTCCTCCCGACCCAATACATATCCATTCGGATAGAATGGATATGTCTTTTGTAAACAACTAAAACTCAAAATGGGGCGTAGCCGAGTGGTAAGGCAACGGGATTTTATCCCGGTAGTCGAAGGTTCGATCCCTTTCGTCCCAGGGCATATCCATTCGGATAGAATGGATATGTCTTTTGTAAACAACTAAAACTCAAAATGGGGCGTAGCCGAGTGGTAAGGCAACGGGCTTTGGTCCCGGTAGTCGAAGGTTCGATCCCTTTCGTCCCAGGGCATATCCATTCGAATAGAATGGATATGTCTTTTGTAAACAGCGCTCTGCTTAAGAGTTTCATATTGGATAGAAGATGAGTCTTCATTCTTTTCTGATTTTGAATGATTCTTTTCTGAATCATATCTCCGCTTTTCACAAATTTGAACTAAACCAAGTGCAAATTTCATGCAGATGTAATGGAATAGATTTGTGATCCGGGCAAGATGGGAGAACATAGATCACAATACAAGAGTTTGAATAAAAAAAATAGGGCGGACTTTTCATCATATGCTCAATCCCTTCATATTGAAGCAAGTTAGTTTTGCGCCCCATATCTATTTGAATTTGGAATGATCCGTTTTTAATCGAAATGCGAAAGAACCTATCTTCCCTATCTCTTATTACCTATTATGTACCGACTGAACCAATGACTATTCATGATTCCATAATTGAATCAATTCCATGGGGGTAAAAAATTAGAGTAATGTTATGGTAAAACTTCGTTTAAAACGATGTGGTAGAAAGCAACGTGCGACTTATCGAATCGTTGCAATTGATGTTCGATCCCGAAGAGACGGAAGAGATCTTCGGAAAGTGGGTTTTTATGATCCGATAAAGAAGCAAACGTATTTAAATGTTCCTGCTATTCTATATTTCCTTGAAAGGGGTGCTCAGCCTACAGACACTGTTCGGGACATTTTAAAGAAGTCGGAGGTTTTTAAGGAACTTTGCCCCAATCAAATAAAATTTTTAAAAAATTAAGGAAATAAAAGGGGGGTAGTGATTCCGATATAACTTTGTATAACTTTTCTATATTATGTTTATAGATTGATTGAATAAATCCGAGATCCTTTTATACTTCTTATTTATTCCCTTATCTAACCTTTTTTGTATCTATATAGTGCCAATCCAACACAAGTCCTTTTTTTAATATTATTTCAATTTAATTTGTTATGTTTTTCCATTGTATTTCTTAACCTTTATATTGACAACAACGCATTGAACAAATATAATTCATCTTGATAAGTAGATCTATTTATTTACGTCCCATAGGTTTGGTTTTTTACCTTATTCAAATAATGGGTTCGTTGGATGTGCTTTGATACAATCATTTTTGATTGAAAAAGTGAATAACAATAACATAAGGGATGATCTCTCAATTTTGGCATTTATTTATCGTTTTTTCTTTTATCGGAAAATTTCTTGTATTTTCATCTGAGTTATTCCTTTTTATATTCGTAATCGATTAGAAAATGTGTTTTTATGGTTTGATTACCTCGTCTATTCATTTATTTTGATTCTGATTTACTTTATTCTATATTCTATTTGGGTTGCTAACTCAACGGTAGAGTACTCGGCTTTTAAGTGCGACTAGGATCTTTTACACATTTGGATGAAGAGAGGGATTCATCCATACCATCGGTAAAGTTTGGAAGACCACGACTGATCCTGAAAGGGAATGAATGGAAAAAATAGCATGTCGTATCAATCAAGAGTTCTGATAATATTTGATTCTTTCCATATCGGTACAAAACTTTGTTTAACTTATTGGAAGGGAGCAAAATGTATTCAATTTCAAGTTGGGTCGAATGAATAAATGGATAGAGCCCTGTGGCTTCAATTAATTTAATTAAATTATAAGGAAAGAAAAAGCAACGAGCTCCCATTCTTAATTTGAATGATTACCCGATCTAATTAGACGTTAAAAATATATTAGTGCCTGATACGGGAAGGGCTTCTCCCCTGAGCGGATTCTTTATTTTTTAATGAATCCTAAATATTACCATTCTCCATTCCATAATGGAGATGTATGTGTATAAGAAACAGTATATTGATAAAAAAATTTCCAAAATCAAAAGAGCGATTGGGTTGAAAAAATAAAGGATTTCTAAACATCTTGTTATCCTAGAACGAATATAAAATACTTCAATTAAATGGAAAAAGAGAGGATAGAGAATCTGTTGATAAGTTTACCTATATCCGAGGTATCTATTCGTTTCTTACTATAAGTAAATACCTTGTTTTGACTGTATCGCACTATGTATCATTTGATAACCCCCAAAATCCTCTACTTTTGGTTCAAATAGAATTTCAAATGGAGGAAGTTCAAAGCTCTTTAGAGCTCGATATATTTCAACAACACGACTTCTTATATCCACTTATCTTTCAGGAGTATATTTATGCACTTGCTCATGATCATGGTTTAAATAGATCCATTTTGTTGAAAAATGCAGGTTATGACAATAAATTAAGCTTTCTAATTGTGAAACGTTTAATTACTCGAATGTATGACCAGAATTCTTTGATTCTTTCTCCGAATGATTCTAAACAAAATCCATTTTTGGGACGCAACAAGAATTTTTATTTTCAAATGATCTCAGAGGGATTTTCGGTCATTATGGAAATTCCATTTTCTCTACGATTACTATCTTCCCTAGAAAAGCTCGAAAAGAAAGGGAAAGGGATAGTAAAATCCGATAATTTACGATCAATTCATTCAATATTTTCTTTTTTAGAGGACAAAATTTCACATTTATATTATATATTAGATATACTAATACCTTACCCAATCCATCTAGAAATCTTGGTTCAAGCTCTTCGCTACTGGCTAAAAGATGCTTCGTCTTTGCATTTATTACGATTCTTTCTCCACGAGTTTCATAATTGGAATAGTCTTATTACTTCAAAGAAAGCCAGTCCTTCGTTTTCAGAAAGAAACCAAAGATTGTTCTTCTTCCTATATAATTCTCATGTATGTGAATATGAATCCGTCTTTGTCTTTCTCCGTAACCAATCTTCTCATTTACGATCAACATCTTCTAGAGCCCTTCTTGAACGAATATATTTCTATGGAAAAATAGAGCGTCTTGTAGAAGTCTTGGCCAGGGCTTTTCAAGCCAATGTATGGGTGTTCAAGGATTCTTTCATGCATTATGTTCGGTATCAAGGAAAAGCAATTCTCGCTTCAAAAGGTACGTTTCTTTTGATGAATAAATGGAAATATTACTTTGTAAATTTATGGCAATGTTATTTTTCCCTGTGGTCTCAACCAATAAGGATACATATAAACCAATTATCCAATCATTCCCTTGACTTTCTGGGTTATTTTTCAAGTGTGCGGCGAAAGACTTCAACGGTACGCAATCAAATGTTAGAAAAGTCATTTATAATCGATAATGCTATTAATAAGTTTGATACTATTGTTCCAATTAGTCCCCTGATTGGATCATTGGCTAAAGCCAATTTTTGTAATAGAGTAGGGCAGCCTATTAGTAAGGCGGTTTGGGTCGATTTATCAGATTCTGCTATTATTGACCGATTCGGGCGTATATCCAGAAATCTTTCTCATTATCATAGCGGATCCTCAAAAAAAAAGAGTTTGGCTCGAATAACGTATATACTTCAACTTTCTTGTGCTAGAACTTTAGCTCGTAAACACAAAAAGACTGTACGAACTTTTTTGAAAAGATTCGGCTCGGAATTATTGGAAGAATTCTTTACGGCGGAAGAACAAGTTCTTTCCTTGACCTTTCCAAGAGCTTCTTCTATTTCGCGGAGGTTATATAGAAAGAGGATTTGGTATTTGGATATTATTTGTATCAATGATTTGGCCAATCATGACTGATTCCTTATGAAACTGTGTAAATGTAAATTTGACTTAGAATCAATCTATTAAATATAAATAATGAAGAACTAACAAAATTTTTCCTTATTTATATTCTGAAATGTTGATGTCGTAAGGATTAAATCAATTGAGTATTTAACTTTTTTGTCTAATGAAGGAACTGAGTTTTCGATGTATACAGAGGGAAAGCCGTGTGCAATGAAAAATGCAAGCACGGCTTGGGGAGGGATTTTTACTTATTAAATTTTTACTAATTTAACCAGTAAATTCTCTACTCCACCCGACTAGTTCCGGGTTCGAATCCCGGGCAACCCATTGTCCGGAACAATTCCGCTCGTAGGAACAAAGAGAAGCAGATTTATTCTATACTCGATAAGTACCCATACGCAATGGGAAGGTTGATTCCTTACGGTTCAAACATGTTATTATATTCCACCTCTTAATAGGTTCGTCAACTACTTTCAGGAGGTATCCAATGAAAGCCATAAACAATCCCGATAGGGATAACTGGATTTTATCACAGAAGTTGTTACTAGAGGACTTGTACCTGCGTATTAAGCAGGTTGTGGGAGAAGAGGTCGAAGAATTTAACGATAGGGAGGACAATCTAGAAAATAATTGGATTTTATCAGAGATGTTTTTCCTAGACCGAAAGTTAATGTTGGAGGACAATCTAGAAAATAATTGGATTTTATCAGAGAGGTTTTTCCTAAAGTTAATGTTCCCCTTTATTACGCAGTTTATGAAAGACGACGCCGAAGACTTTTGTACTTGGGGGCACTGGGTTTGGAAACAGGGCGAGTTATTAAAAGACTATCAGGCCTTAAAAATGGAAGAACGAGCGGTATCCTCCCTATTTAAGCGTCTAGATGAGAGCTTTGCTCGTTTTATCGAAAACGCGCGAACAACCAAAACCCGCCAACAATTTATGAGCCTACGTCAAAACTTCGCTAATAATAGTAAAAAAATACTTGAAAATATTCAAATAAACTACCTCCTAAAAAAAACCCAATTATCGTTATTAAATAAAGGTCGAATAGATCTAGAAACTGTATCCTATTATTATTTCATTATAAAAGAATTAAATAAGGATCCTAATAAATTGTCGCCAGAAGAGGATAACCGACTCTTCTTTGAGGATAACCGACTCTTCTTTTTTGTTTTTCATATAATGAATTTATATATTTCACGAAAGTTAGAAAATCTTAACTAAGAAAATCTTATCCAAAAATTCAAACGATTGAATGAAATAATAGGATAAGATTTTCTTAGTTAAGATTTTCTTAGAAATTGGATGCAGTTACTAATGCATGATCTGGCATGTACAAAATGAAAACTTCATTCTAGATTCTATAAGAATTTTTCTGAACGACTTTCATTTGCTTCTCTTCGATGGAAGTTTAAAAAAATAGAAAATATATCGTAGAAAGAATTACCCATGATATTTCATCGTTAATTCTTTCTTATTTTTAAGAAAAAATAAAAATTAACTTAAAAATTTGAAAGAAATAGATTAAGATTCAGTTAGTAGATTGTGTCTCACGCATATACCTTTAAAAATTCCTAGTCATAAATAAACAAAAAAACAAGAAAAACATGTTGATTTTATCAAAATTTGGAGGCACCAAGACTTTTAATTCATTATGGGTAAGGATACTATTGCTGACATACTAACCTCTATACGAAATGCTGATATGGATAGAAAAAGAGTGGTTCGAATAGCATTTACTAATATCAGTGAAAGTATTGTTAAAATACTTTTACGAGAAGGTTTTATCGAAAACGTGAGAAAACATCGAGAAAACGACAAATCTTTTTTGGTTTTAACCCTACGACATAGAAGGAATCGGAAAGGGCCTTATATAAAGAAAAAAATTTTAAATTTAAAACGGATCAGTCGACCCGGTCTACGAATCTATTCTAATTACCAACGAATTCCTAGAATTTTAGGCGGGATGGGGATTGTAATTCTTTCGACTTCTCGAGGTATAATGACAGACCGAGAGGCTCGATTAGAAAGAATAGGCGGAGAAAGTTTGTGTTATATATGGTAATCCTTCTACATTGTGTCTCATCTACTACCTCATCTTATATAAAAAGTAGGATTATGCCTTATCAATAGAATTTCTTTATTCTCCTTTCATATTGATAAAAGACAATATTTTAAAAACAATAAAACCCTTATTTTAATTACATATTTAATACGTTTCCATATTAAAGTAATCTAGAATCTATTTTTTTTTATTTTATGTCCATTAATGTTACAAGGGTACTTTTTGTAATTTATGTTCCATCTTTCTTACATTTCCATATGAAATTAGCTATAAGTTATTTTTTTTTCTTTCATTTTATGCGGGCGAGTAAATTGATGTTTAGGCCATATTCATTAGACTATATACCAAAATTGGTCTTCTATTCACATAAATTGATCCAAACCACTTTCAATATGAAAATGCTCTGGTCTGAAATTTCCTTTATAGACAAGGAATATCGCTCACTCACCTACAACATTAAGCCCCCCTTATTGTGCGAAATAATATCCCAGTCCAGCCTCGCGGAGAGGGCTATCGCTTTAGAGGACGGTCGGGAATTAGATAGACGTCGCAAGAAAATATCTTCACTGAAAGATAGAGTGAACGCAATTGATAGTAAATTCTCTTTCCTTTCGGATAAAAAGGACCAAAATATAAAGGCCATACGGGCCTTATCGCATGAACGTGACTTGATAGAAAATGCTTTAGAAGAGCAATTTTCTATTTATGCATATAAATGTAAAACTAATTCTTTAAAAATAGAATTAGAAATAGCATTGATGGGATGGTTAAAACAAAACGAAGAGAAACTACGGAAAAGGCTGAATACCGCTGGTGAAAAGTATGCGCGGTATACGAATGGGGGACAAAAAAGAAATATACTTGGTGTCTTTTTTCTATATTATTCATTAGAATATATAGCAAAATTATTCTACTATGAGATTAAATTGCTAATAAATGGAATAAAATTAAAAAAATTATCATCTTACAGGAAATTTATAAACACAGAAAACAACTCAGTCGTAGCTGAAGAAGCTAAATTCAGATCTGAAGAATTATCCCACGAGCGCGCCCGAAAGAACTTGTTAGAAAAATATGACTATCAAGGGGCAGCTAAACTCCAAAGGGAGTATGACAGGCAAAGATTTTCAAGGCAAGAAAAGGAATTTTCTATTAACAAGAAATTCTCTGTCCTTGAGGATAAATGGATAATAACTAACAAAAAACTTTCCTCATTATTCGAGGAACAGAACGGTCTATCACAGGCTTTAGAAGATCTAATTTATATATATGAAGATCGATTTCGAAATACTTTCGAAAGAAAAACTTTCCGGTGGTTAAACCAAACAGAGATTAAAATACGGTACATTATGTACACAGCTATTGAAGAGGCAGCAGCAGCATGGGACAAAAAATAAATCCACTTGGTTTCAGACTTGGTACACCCCAAAGTCATCATTCCCTTTGGTTTGCACAATCAAAAAATTATTCTCAAAATCTACAAGAAGATGAAAAACTAAGAGATTATATCAAGAATTATATACAAAAAAAGTTTAAAATATCCTCCATCCTCGAGGGAATTACACGTATAGAGATTAAAAAAGAATTCAAGAAAACCTACGTACTCACAATTACAATATATACGGCATCTAGAACATTATTCAAGGAAAATGGACCGCAAGAACTCAAAGAATTGCGGATGAATCTAGAAAAAGACTTTTATCGTGTGAACCGAAAAATTAAACTTGTTATCATAAGAATTGCAGAGCCTTATAGACATCCTAATATTGTTGCAGAATTTATAGCCGACAAATTAAAGAGTAGAATTTCATATCGAAAAGCAATGAGAATGGCGGTTGTATTAACTGAAAAAGCAAATACAAAAGGAGTTCGAGTACAAATTGCAGGACGTCTTGGCGGAAAAGATATTGCGCGGGTTGACTGGATCCAAAAAGGTAGGCTTCCCCTACAAACCATTCAAGCTAAAATTGATTATTGTTCCTATCCAGTCCGAACTATCCTGGGGTTATTAGGCATCAAAATTTGGATATTTATAGATGGAGAATAATAAATCTTGACTTGCCCTTCCCCTATATTCGGTGATTCAACAGAAAAACGAGAAACCCATTTCTTCTTTTTCTGTTGAATCAAAAAAACCAAAATAAAAAATTCGAATTCTTAATTCTATAGGGTTGAATAAAAATTCAATTGAACGTTTGATATCATTGCTATGCTTAGTGTGTGACTCGTTGGTTTTTTTAGGGTTGGTATAAAAAATCAGCCCCATAGTATAAACTAATAACTATAGAAATAATAACCAACTCATCACTTCGCATTATCTGGATTCAAAGAACCAGTCAAGATATGACAGATCCGTCATATCCTTGTAGCAACTGAAATCTTTTTATATAAACAAAAACAAAAAAATCTTATTCTAAGTGGTGAATCGAAATAGAGAAAAGAAAATAAGGGTGTGGATAAATGGAAGGGTGAGAGAAAGAAAGAAAAAGAATATTGCTGATATCTAATTCCAATATGTAATATGTAAGGTCTATGAGTCATCTCATAAAAAAGTGCACTGTAATAAAGCATCAATACGGATTCATCCATAATAAAACGAATCTGTCCATAGAACAAAACAAAAAAAATCAAGAGCTTCGAGCCAATAAAGACTGAGAAGATTGACTCAAGAACAAATTTCATTACGAGCTCCATTGCAGAATTCAGACCTAACCATAAAGTAAGAAGCGATGGGAACGACGGAACCTGTGGATCTAAAAGATTCTATTGAAAACGAATTCTAATGATTCATTGATCTGGATGGCGGAACGGACCAGAGACCAATTCATCAGACCAATTCATCTATTCGAAAAAGTTATGAACTATTGCTACAACCGAAATATAAATTGAATTGAAAGAGTAAATATTCGCCCGCGAAAACTTTATTTTCTTGGATTGCTAAATTTGGGTCAATTAAATATGATAATACGGTTAAATTAAAGGGTAAAACAAAAAAAAGATTCATTTTAACATTATCAAAACCAATCCAATATTATAAATATATATATAAATAGTTATCTTATATGTTTAGCTATCTATATAAACAAGATACAAATTACTAATAGATTTGATATAGATTAGATAAAATCCATACTTCGGTGTATTACTTATACTTATTAAATACATGTATATCTTAATTCAAATTATATTATATCTTAATTTCATTAAAATTCAATATTTTTGAATCCCTTTATTCGCGAGGAGCCGGATGAGAAGAAACTCTCACGTCCGGTTCTGTAGTAGAGATGGAATTAAAACCCAACCATCAACTATAACCCCAAAAGAACCAGATTCCGTACACAACATAGAGGAAGAATGAAGGGAATATCTTATCGAGGTAATCATATTTGTTTCGGTAAATATGCTCTTCAGGCACTTGAACCCGCTTGGATCACATCTAGACAAATAGAAGCAGGTCGACGGGCAATGACACGAAATGCGCGCCGCGGTGGAAAGATATGGGTACGCGTTTTTCCAGACAAACCTGTTACAGTAAAAACCGCAGAAACACGTATGGGTTCGGGTAAAGGAGATCCTAAATATTGGGTAGCTGTTGTTAAACCAGGTCGAATACTTTATGAAATCGGTGGAGTAACAGAAAATATAGCCAGAAGGGCTATTTCAATAGCAGCGTCCAAAATGCCTATACGAACTCAATTCATTCTTTCGGGATAAAATTTTAAAATGCAAAAGCAAAAGAAATAGGTTTTGTGGAGAAAAAAATAATCGTAGGTGCAGGTTTAGTTTTTTGGACAAACAATATTTCTTTTTTCTTCGCCCTTTACTTTGCATTTTAAAGAACAAATATTTAAAGAACAAATAAAAAAATGATATGATTCAGCCTCAGACCTATTTGAATGTAGCGGATAACAGCGGGGCTCGAGAATTGATGTGTATTCGAGTCATAGGAGCTAGCAATCGTCGATATGCTCATATTGGTGACGTTATTGTTGCTGTGATCAAAGAAGCAGTTCCAAAAATGTCGCTAGAAAGATCAGAAGTGGTCAGAGCTGTAATTGTACGGACTTGTAAAGAACTCAAACGCAACGACGGTATGATAATACGATATGATGACAATGCTGCAGTTGTCATTGATCAAGAGGGAAATCCAAAAGGAACTCGAGTTTTTGGTGCGATTGCAGAGGAATTGAGACAGTTCAACTTTACTAAAATAGTTTCATTATCTCCCGAAGTATTATAAAATGAGACCATAATATGGTTAAGGTCATATTTATGACCATTTTTTTTATTTCAAATCGACTTGTTTGAGGCCAAGAAATGCCCCTTATATTGGTTGCCAGATGGCACTGAAACAGGGCTACAACGCGAGCCCGACACCGGGGGAGCGGTATAGTTGCAAAGTGTATCAAGCATCACTTCGAAACAAGGCATTTTTGGTCGGGAAAATGGAAGGGCGAAAGTGCCTAGAGGCAGATCTCAAAGATCCGCAGCGAAAGACTCCAGAGTTTTTGGAAAAATACCAAAACTTAATTACAGAGTCAAGATTACCAGTTTTTAGAAGGCTGCGGAAGGCAATCAAAGAAAGGCCTAAACAACTTCCTGATCTAGATCCGCGGTTCGAGAGTGATTCTGCTTGTATTCATAGCTGCCCCTTGGTTGATGAGGATATTTTGATTTTTATAGATTTTCTCCACTTTGACACAGAGCGTGGGTACTGTGTGGGGGCTCGGGAATGCTTGAAAGAGCGTGGTTCTTAATTTTTTATAACTGCATTTTTTAGGGCGTAACTCCATGATTTGAGATTACCCTAGCGACCTAATTTTTTAGGAGTAATCTGGTTAGGATCGATCTAAACCATCCCATTATGCATATGATTCAACATGCCAACTATTAAACAACTTATTAGAAATACAAGACAGCCAATCAGAACTGTCAAAAAATCCCCCGCTCTTAAGAGATGCCCTCAACGTCGAGGAACGTGTACTAGGTTGTATGTGCGACTCGTTCAGATCATGAGCTAGAACAAAGGAAAGAGGACAATTTTCCAGTATCAAAGATCAGTACCGGTGAATAGGATAGAATGGAAAAATGAACTCCATTTATTATCTAAAAATAAGAAAATTGATCGTATGCCTTTCATTGTGTATGAAATTTATGGTTTCCATTGGTGTAAATCCAATCACCTCAATTTAAGAATTCTCCATTGGTAGCAAATGGTTGCCCATTAAGCGGAGGAAATCTTGGTTAAAATTTAAAAAACAGAAAGATTAGGCCGCCCTCTTGCAAGAACGGACTAACAGGGTCAGCTACCCAGCCAACCCTCATAATTAAATACCGTTACTGGATAGGTAGATCTCGTTGTGAAAGACCTAGTTACTGGATAATTCATGGGTAGAGCCAAAGAATGTGAACTATACAAGTTACCAATAACATTGATTAAATGAAGTTAAAGGCTCCGGTGTATAGAGAAGACCTCACCGTTTAAGAAGTAACCATAGAAACGATGGAATCCACTATTTCTTTATAATTTCTATTTCTTATTATATTTTTAATACCTAGTAGAATACAATTTCGGATTTCGGGGTTAAATGCCTAGAAAAAAGAAAAAATCGTGGTCGGGAAGGTTATAGTAGCCAAAGCCGTTGGAATTTTAAGTTTATACATTGGAAAACCAGTTTTGTTATTAATAGACTCGGAAGGGGTAAAAAGAATAACTGCAAGGAAAAAGAAATGAAAGGTATCTTTTATCCATATTCTATGGAATATGTATACAAATGGATATTATATTCCTTTGAATATCTACAAATTGCTTGCAATGCGCGACTTATGGTATATGAGAACGACTCTCTAACAAGAGAAGAGCTTTCATTATCCGATATGAATAAAAGATTAGCGGATGAACTTATACGTTTAGATAAAAATTGTTTAAAAAACAATCGAGGCTTAAGACGGCTTAATAAAAAAATATCTTCACTAGAAGATAGAGCCGCCATAAATAAGTCTCTAATCGCTTTAAGTTGGCATCGGCGTCAAAAAAACCACAGACTCCTACATTCCGCGTCGCTTGAACTTTTCTTGATCCTCGAAGATTTAAGAGAGCTATTTTTAATTTATTCAGATAAGTGTAAGGATAATTCTTTAGCAGTCGAATTAGAACTTACATTTATGAAATGCGTGTCACAAGAAGGGGGACAAATAGTGACAAAGCTCTATGTAGCTTTTGATCATTGTTCGAAGTCTTGGTTTCACTATTTTCCTATCTTCCTTAAATTTAGATATTTCATAGAATATGTATATATATTAATGATAATATCTATTTAAATTGTTGGAATCTGAACTTAAAAAGCGCCAGAAAGAACTTGATAGTAAAATATGACATGCAAAGATCAAGGCAAGAAAGAGAATTTTCTATTAAAAAGAAATTCTCTTTCTTTCCTTGAGATTAAATTGATAATAAAAAAAAAAAAAGCTTCCTTATTATTAGAGGAACGTAACTTTTTAGAAAATGCTTTAGAAGATCAATTTTTTATATATGAAGATCTGTTTAGACAAAATGATTTAAAAAGAAAACCCGTTGACTGGTTAAACCAAACGGAACGGCGAATACGGAAAATTAGACTCGGTATATGAATGGGGACAAAAAAGAAATCCACTTGGTTTCAGACTTGTTACAACCCAAAGTCATCATTCCCTTTGGTTTGCACAATCAAAAAATTATTCTCAAAATCTACAAGAAGAGGAAAAACTAAGAGATTATATCAAGAATTGTGTACAAAAAAGTTGAAAATATCCTCTCAAAATTGAAATAAGTCCTTATGATTCAACTAAAGGCCGTATAGTTTATCGACTTGACAAAAAACAAGATTCAAAAAATTAGGTATTTTTTCAACTTTAACATTCAATACGATTCGAGATGAAAAATTTCAAGAAACTTATTTTCTTCCAAGAAGTAGATTCAGAATTAAGGTTAAGGGCCGGCAAATATGAAAATAAGAGCCTCTGTTCGTAAAATTTGTGAAAAATGTCGATTAATACGCCGGCAGGGCCGAATTATAGTAATTTGTTCCAACCCAAGACATAAACAAAGACAAGGATAATCAGACTTGGTAAAAGACCCGATATTCAAATATTTTTTTACATGAAATGGATATATCCATATATCTCTGACTCATATTTATGAGATGATAAAATATGGCAAAAGCTATACTGAAATTTGTTTCACGTAGGAAGCGACGTATTAGTTCACGTAAGAGTAGACGTAGAATACCAAAAGGGGTTATTCATGTTCAAGCAGGTTTTAATAATACCATTGTGACTGTTACAGATGTATCGGGTCAAGTGGTTTCTTCGTCCTCTGCCGGTAATTGCGGCTTCCGGGGTCCACGAAAAGGGACGCCATTTGCTGCTGAAACCGCAGCAGTAGACGCTATTCGTACAGTAGTGATGAAACAAGCAGCAGTCCTGATAAAAGGTCCCGGTATCGGAAGAGACGCAGCATTACGAGCTATTCGCGCCAGTGGTATACGATTAACTTTTGTCCGGGATGTAACTCCTTTGCCACATAATGGCTGTAGACCTCCGAAAAAAAGACGTGTGTAGAAATAAAAATTGAAGAGATTTCAAGAGCAAGAAAAACAAGAGAAAGAAATGATTCAATGATCTGATCAAAGAATATTATGAGGTTTCGAGATAAAGAAACAGTATGTACTCGGACACTACAGTGGAAGTGTGTTGAATCAAGAGCAGACAGTAAACGTCTTTATTATGGACGCTTTATTCTGTCTCCACTTATGATAGGTCAAGCTGACACAATAGGCATTGCGATGCGCCGAGCTTTGCTTGGAGAAATAGAAGGAACGTGTATCACACGCGCAAAATCTGAGAAAATACCACATGAATATTCTACCATAGTGGGTATTCAAGAATCAGTACATGAAATTTTAATGAATTTGAAAGAAATTGTATTGAGAAGTAATCTATATGGAACTTGTAACGCGGCCATTTGTGTCAGGGGCCCCGCATATATAACCGCTCAAGATATCATCTCACCGCCTTGTGTAGAAATCATTGATAAGACACAGCATATAGCTAGCTTGACGGAACCAATTGAGTTGTGTATTGGATTACAAATCGAGCGGAATCGCGGATATCTTATAAAAACACCAAATAACTTTCAAGATGGAAGTTATCCTATAGATGCTGTATTCATGCCTGTTCGAAATGTCAATTATAGTATTCATTCTTTTGGAACTCCAAATGGGAAACAAGAGATACTCTTTCTTGAAATATGGACAAATGGAAGTTTAACTCCCAAAGAAGCACTTTATGAAGCCTCCCGTAATTTGATTGATTTATTTATTCCCTTTTTACATACAGAAGAAGAAAACTTACATTTAGAGGACAATCAACATATGGTTCCCTTACGTCCCTCTACTCTTCGTGAAAAATTGGTTAAACAGGCAAAAAACACAAAAAAAATAGCATTGAAAGAAATTTTTATTGACCAATCAGAATTGCCACCCAGGGTCTATAATTGCCTCAAAAGGTCTAATATATATACATTATTAGATCTTTTGAATAACAGCGAAGAAGATCTTATGAAAATGGAACACTTTCGCATAGAAGATGTAAAACGGATATTAGACATTCTAAAAAAGCATTTCGGGATTGATTTACCGAAAAAGAAGTTTTAAATCCAATGAATTTATTTCAACTGATTTTTAGAAAAAGTACGAAAATATACCAATAACATTGATTAAATGAAGTTAAAGGCTCCGGTGTATAGAGAAGACCTCACCGTTTAAGAAGTAACCATAGAAACGATGGAATCCACTATTTCTTTATAATTTCTATTTCTTATTATATTTTTAATACCTAGTAGAATACAATTTCGGATTTCGGGGTTAAATGCCTAGAAAAAAGAAAAAATCGTGGTCGGGAAGGTTATAGTAGCCAAAGCCGTTGGAATTTTAAGTTTATACATTGGAAAACCAGTTTTGTTATTAATAGACTAGGAAGGGGGAAAAAGAATAACTGCAAGAAAGGAAATAAATTAGTTATTCGGCACAATTTAATTTATGTGTATTCAATGACCAGAATTAGACGGGGATATATAGCTCGGAGACGTAGAATAAAAAAGCGTTTATTTGTATCAAGCTTTAGGGGAGGTCTTTCAAAGTGTACTCGAAGTATTACTCAACAAGAAAGAAGAGCTTTGGCTTCGTCTCATCGGGATAGGGATAGGCAAAAGATAAATTTTCGTCGTTTATGGATCACTCGAATAAATTCAGTAATTCGCGAGGGGTGGGTATCCTATAGTTATAGTTATAGTAGATTAATCCACGATCTATACAAGAGTCAGTTGCCTCTTAATCGTAAAATACTTGCCCAAATAGCTATAGCAAATAAAAATTGTCTTTATTTGATTTCCAATGAGAGCATAAAAGAAGTAAATTGGTTGTAAGGAATCTGCCGGAGTAATTTAAATGGAGTTCCCCGGAGAATGAACTCCGGGAGAGTAAAAATGAATAAAATATGAGAAAATAAAGTAGTCAAAAGAAATATGAATCAACACAGTCGATAAAAACTTTTTAGTTTGACTTCTTACTCGATTTTTTATTTGTTTTTGTCTTACGACACGATAATAAAATCCGGATTGTCAGATTTTTCGAACAAAGCATCAATCTGCGTTTGAGTTCGGGTGTGAATTTTGATTCAAGTGAAGAAAGAGTAAGCCTATTTTTTTGTCTCTCGCAGTCGCCTTATATTTCTTTTCGTCTCTCACAGTCGACTTCTATTTTTTTGCGTCTGACTTATATTTCTTTCCGCCTTTCTTATATTTCTTTTTGGCTATCGCGGTCGACTTGTTTTTTTTTAATTGTTCCTCATTATTAACAAAAGGTAACAAAGCTAAAATACGAGCTTGTTTTATAGCAATAGTAATTAATCGTTGTTGTTTCAAAGTCACTCTATTTAATCGTCTAGGTAATATTTTTCCTCGGTCACTAATAAATCGACTAATTAAACTCATGTTTCTATAATCAATTCGATCCCCCGGTTGGATCAGGGGCAAACGCCTACGAAAAGATCGCTTGGGTTTAAAAGGTCGCTTGGATTTAAGAAAAGGTTGCTTGGATTTAAGAAAAGGTTGCTTGGATTTAAGAAAAGGTCGCTTGGATTTATCCATGGTTTGTTTAGTTTATTCCTTTAAACCGAAAATCCTATTTTGGTTGGATCTCTAAAATGAATTAGAATCCATAAAAATAAATAGGATTTGGTTTGTTTCTATTTAAATTATCTTATATATATAATTAGAATGTCATTTTTCCCCATCCTGTGTAGGGTGCAAGTGCTCGTTCGAGCTATTTCGTTATCTCCCCGTGAATTGTATGTTTGTAACAATATGGACAGAATTTTCTCAATTCCAACCGATTAGGCGTGTTGTGCCGGTTCTTTTGAGTAATATATCTGGAAATCCCTGTTGATACCTTATTAACACCCTTTCGAACACAAGTAGTACATTCCAAAATAACCGTTATTCGGATATCCTTACCCTTGGCCATGAACCTCCTTTGGATTTTTAATTTACTCAACCCTTCTCCTTTCGAGCCGAAACGAAGAAGAAGAAAGGAAAAAAATAGAAGTTACTAACTTGAAATCAAATTATGAAAAATTTTGATGCAATCAATCTATTAAAATACGATACAAAGATTTCTAAACGATATTTAAAATCACAGTATTTCAAATCCCAGTACAGTATTTCGTTTAAGTATCTTGTATAATATTCTTCCCTAGACCCACATTTTATATTCTACTTCCATTCTTCTATTATATTATAATAGAATTCGAATTTGAACCCGAGTCCCACAGCCGTTGAATACACTTTTATTCTTTCTCTTTCCTCCCTTACTCTAAAAATAAGAAAAAAAAAGAGAAATAGAAGGGAAGACTGATTAGTGACAGGTATTTAATTGTATCTCTAATCTTCTTTATTGCTTCCCACGTCAATAACTAGAATGAACAATAACTAGAATGAAAAAAAGGGGAATGTCAACGCATCCGGGAAAAAACGATTAATCTCTATCAATAGACCTGCTAAAGACCCGAACCATAGAGTACTTAGTACCGGTGCCACGGAAAGATATGTTTTTAGATCTCGCATTGAAAAAACCCCTTCATTTTTTTGAAATACAAAATGATAATACATATATGATCAGATGCATATGTAGTTAAGGACCACTTATAATTGTACTATAATTGTACACGGAATCGCTAATTCAAATTGAAATGTACAATGATCCAGTAAATTTTTATTAAAACATAACATAAAAACGTCCTTTTCTTCCCGAGCATTCCCCAAAAAGACTCATTTAATTTTCCGACGGGTTCCGTTCCATCTTTCATAAAGTATTTTTTTAATGGATAGAAGTATTTTATTAATATTATATGTTAAATGAGACCAATAAAGACGAAATGGACAGATAAATTGTATATATACACATATATATACGATGTGGAAAACAAGACAGGAAGTCTCTACAATGATGTAGACTAATTAGAGGGATGTAGCGCAGCTTGGTAGCGCGTTTGTTTTGGGTACAAAATGTCACGGGTTCAAATCCTGTCATCCCTACCTATTACTGCTCCCTCGAGCAGTAACGAGGGATTCGGTGAAATCGATTCAAATTGGACATATATAATCTTTCATTCTTATGATACTAGATAGTATATGCATACAAGATGTATTGAGTTTACAAAAAGAATCCAATACTTTTCTTTCCAGTCTTATCTTTTTGGATAAGAAAGCGCTCTTAGTTCAGTTCGGTAGAACGTGGGTCTCCAAAACCCGATGTCGTAGGTTCAAATCCTACAGAGCGCGATTCCGCTCTTCTTAGATTGAAATAGCTTCACTAACTTGAACAGCAATCTGAATTTGACCTCCCGGATATTAAAGAAAGGAGGAGGTCAATCAAAAAACACGATGTTAATTAATCAAAGGTCCAATCGATCGCCGCGCCTGTATTGTAAATATGCAGTTACAAATAATCCAGCCAAAGTAATAGGAATTAGGCCTAACACGATTCCAAATAGAAAAACTTCAATCATTTCAATTTGTTTGAAAGGATAAAAAAAGAGGTAATATCTATACCTAAATATTAATCCGAATTACCATCAATCTCAATGACCAAGAATTGTCAATTGACACGGTAAGTAATTATAGAGTACACAGAATTTCGCGTAAAGATTTATTTTTATGAGTTTTGTGCAGGTCAAATATGAATTTCAAATAAGTCGTATTTTGCTCAGCCCGATATATAAAGCTGAGGTTATCGTTAAAGCCGCTAGTAGAAAACCGAAATAACTGGTTATAGTAGGCATGAAGGAGCTAAATGAAATATGGTTTTTTTATACATATGTTTATAAAAAAGCACTTACCTAAGTTTCAATTTTTGCAAAATAAAAAGAGGAGATAAACAAAAATACCAATTGAAAATTTTTGATTCATCTATCATTATTCTAAGATTAGTAATTTTTATTATCTTTTGCTTTATAAGTTCTATATTTTATCTGCCCGTAGTATAAAGCCTCATCTTTGTAGTTAGGTCAAGGGGTATTTCGATCTAATACGACAATGCACGCATCGCCGGCGCTTAGCCAAGGTGGGCTACTCGTCATTTTACCCAATGACTTTTGTGAGATAAGAGTTAGAATAACTGAAATGCTCGCGTTACTTGAACAGTTTCTGGAATAAATAGTGCACTAAACTAGAAACCACCTTGGCGCTTAGTCAAGGTGGGCTATGAATAGACTTTACTATATTTGTATAATAGACGAGTTAGACTGCTATTCAATTTAGCATTTGAATACAATTTTCAATATATTAATATAAAAAAAATACTCATTATAGGCGCACAAAATAGAAATAATTTACTAAAACGCTTTATAAAAGTAACAATTATTTATAATAAATACCATATAAAAAAAGTCAGTAGTACGGCGACTAGCAAAGTCAAAATTTCAGCCAGTATTGCACCTCCATTTGTAACTTCACGGTAGCTTCATAAAAGTCAAACCATCTAATTCTCCGGAAAGAATCAATTGAAATCCTCATGCGTTTCTCCTCCAGTATAGAAAATGCCGCGATCAAACTAGTTCGACAGCCGATGGATAATGCTTAATTCTGAGATGAGATCGTTCCGAATAAGTTAAGACAGATAGAGACTGATTATTTTTTTCAATTCATACGTTTACTACAGGGATGAACCTACTCCGGAATATGAACCATAAAAGAAAAGACCTAGTAAAACGATGACAAGAATAGCAATTACAGTACCTATTATCCAAAGAGGAAGCCTGTTTTTCATTTAATCCTCCAAAAAAAAAAAAAAAAAGAAAGAAAATAGAATACTTAGTGATATTAAAAAAAATGATCGAGTTACCTAAACATAACTAGTTCGACAGCCGATGGATAATGCTTAATTCTGAGATGAGATCGTTCCGAATAAGTTAAGACAGATAGAGACTGATTATTTTTTTCAATTCATACGTTTACTACAGGGATGAACCTACTCCGGAATATGAACCATAAAAGAAAAGACCTAGTAAAACGATGACAAGAATAGCAATTACAGTACCTATTATCCAAAGAGGAAGCCTGTTTTTCATTTAATCCTCCAAAAAAAAAAAAAAGAA